GACGAACCGCCCCGTGGATATCTTTGCTTCCGAACAAAACAATTCGAATTCGGCTCGGTCAACTGGAATGTGTATTATCCATATAGTAGATCTTCTAATTGATAAGACCCATCGACCTGAGACGAAGAGAAAGGTCTATCTATTTGATTTAGTTATTCAGTTAAACCAATTTCATCAGACATGCGTATTTTTGATTTTCCAATGGATTTACATCTTTCATTAATGGAAATTGGTTTATGTAGTGAGCAATAGGCTCTAATAGGCTCTGGCGCTGTTCAAGAATTCTGGTTGAGGCAGTTCATACCACCCATACATAGTAGTGTTTTGATCTAAGATTTTCATTTTTCCATGTTTCAGCAGTAACATATTGTTTTGTTCCATGGAGCTAAGGTCAAAAATATGGAAGAAACAAGTGTTTCCACGACTCTACCGCCCAGTCAATTCTGTTCCACTTAATCCCTCTTTCGTGGCCACATATCTTTCCGGCTAAGGAATGGGAAATATTTCTCCTGTTACATGAATCCAATTTTCATTTCATCCGGGAAAAGCCATCTTTTTCTCAACAATGTCTTTGTCATTTGATCCAATAGCGTTCTGTTAGATAGGAACAGATTTGAGAAATACTGATAACTCTCAGATGGAGTATTAGAACGGAAAGATCCATTAGATAATGAACTGTTGGTTCTAAGCCATCTCTGTCGATTAATCAACAATTCGAAGTGCTTTTCTTGTGTATTCTTGATAAACCGGTGTTTAGATATAGATGTAGGAGGATCTGTTTGGGAAGTAAGAAGTCCCTTTGACATCTCTTCATCTGCAAAGAATTCTCGATGTGAAAACACAGAGACAAAAGGCTCATCTTTGAATAGGAAAAAGAGTGGATCTGCGGGGTCCCAAATGAATTGGCTTATTCGAAAAAAACCTTGTTCTTTGGAAGATCTATCTCGTGTCTGGTACTGCACGGTTCCACTCTGTAAGAACTCCAACTCTTGAAGCTCATCCTCTTCGATCCGCTTGCCCCGAAATGACCTGGCCCAATAGGGAAATCCCAATGAATTGGGCCTTTCGGGGCAATCAAATAGAAAGCCCCAGGGGTGCCATATTCTAGGAGCCCAAACTATGTGATTGAATAAATCCTCCTCTATCTGTTGTGGGTCGAGGGCCCCATCCCCTTCTTCAAATCCCGATTCGTATTTTTCATAGAGAAATCTCTGATCAACGATAGAACAAGATCCATTTTGCATCATATCCATATCTAAGGGATTCCTCGGTTCGGGCCGAAGAAGCAATGTCACTCGATCATTATCAAACTGACTGTAATCTTTTTCTGTCCGTGAGGATCCCACCAGAGCGCCTTCTACTTCTAATAGGCCATGAACTAGATCAGAATCATTCTCAACGAGTCCATAAGAAGTGATCCCATTTTTTTCATCGGGTCCGGGTAGAGACCAAAGATCTTGAGCGACCGATCCGGCAGAACAACTCAAAAGATAAAGAAGTATCATTAATTTCTTCATATTCGTTCCAAGTTCGAAGTACCATTTGTACAAATAAGAACCCCCTTCATTACATGATTTATTCTTCATATAGATAGATATAGGATCTATGGGGCAATTACTTAGAAGTACATTTTGTGCAACAGCCCTTCCTATCTGATAGAAAAGAATCCCATGATCCTGAATCGATCTTACCTGGGATCGTAAATTCCAAGTTTGTCTATGAAGAGCGGATCTAATTGTATTAGTGTCTATAATTGATTTATTCTGTGTAATACTAATCGACAAGGCCTCATTGGTAAGTGCTACAAGATCTCGTGCATTGGAACCCATGGTTATGGACCCGAATCCATTAGTATGGAACATTTTCTTTTCCAAGTGAAACCCTCTAGTATATAAAAGAGTGAAAAAGTGCTTTCGTTGTTGTGGAATAAGAAGCCTTCGTATCTTAATGCATGTATTTAATTTATTCGTAGCTATTAGAGCGGGATCCACTTTTTGGGGAATATGAGTCGAAGCAATAACAAGAGTTTTTCTAGTGGAACATCTTTCACAATCCCTGGAGAGATAGTTCACTAATAGACCGAGGGATAAGTAATTCGACGCATTCACATCCAGATCATGAATGTTTGGAATCCATATTATGCAAGGAGACATTGCTTTTGCTAATTCGAATTGAAGGGTGATATAAAATGGGTCTATTTCCGGCATCATATCCATAGTTAGCGCATTCATCATAGTTAACAGCTCCGTATCAAGGTTACGATCAATATCGTCACTATCATCAATCAGAAAACCTTTAGGTTTGTTATCCAGGAACTTGTTCAGAAATACCGTAATTAAAGGAACATAGGAGTTTGTCACTAGGTATTTGACCAAATAGGATCGTCCAGTTCCTATAGAACCTATCACTAAAATACCCCTAGAGGGGGATAGGGATAAGCGGAGCGAAAAGGGTTGAAAACGATTAGCCCCACATGAGGTTTGTGAATAAGCGATTGTCT